GGCGGATGGCCAGTGACCCAAGTAAACGAAAGAATCGGTTAAATTTTTCATATAATCTCCTCTTCTAGCTAAACTATAAAAAAAGAACTCTGTCTTTTTTTTTTTTTCAATAAAAAGAAAATTTCGTTTAATAATTTATAATTTAATTTACCTATTTGGATATTTGTAAACAGAATCAAAAACCTATTCTATTTACAAATGTATTTTCCAAAATTTTGAATTTTCAATAATAATAATGAGACTTAATTAGAATTAAGCTAGAATTTGAGACCAAGTTTTATGTCAATTTTAAAAAACCTAAACCTCCTTTTTTCGCAACACTCCTTAAAAAAAAGTTTACATTAAACTAAAATAATAAGGGGAAGGAAGAAAGCGAATCGATGTGCTAATTCCCCATCCTCAAATTAGTCCTTCCCAAAGGTTGTTGTCTCAATGAATAATTGTAGGAGTTAAATCTTGATAGAATTAAAAAAACTACGAAAAAAAATTTTCATAATTTTCTGATTTCTAGGATTAAACAAAAGGATTCGCAAATAAAAGCGCTAATGCTACAACCAGGCCATAAATTGTTAAAGCTTCCATAAAAGCCAAACTAAGCAATAAAGTACCTCGTATTTTTCCTTCTGCCTCAGGTTGTCTCGCGATACCTTCGACAGCTTGACCCGCAGCTGTACCTTGACCAACCCCAGGTCCAATAGAAGCAAGCCCAACAGCCAACCCAGCAGCAATAACCGAAGCAGCAGAAATCAGTGGATTCATGATAAGTTCCTCACACCAAAATAAAGAAATAGTTAATGATACAATCATCCAACGACTTAGGACTTAATTATAATTAAGTCATCGCTAAGATTCATCCAGCCAAAATAACCAAAAACTTGAATTGAAATAATATAATTCTATTTATTATTGAATCATTTGATATTAGTTCCTATCCACGGGATTTTGAAAAATGCATAATATATATCTATACGACTTTTTATGCCATTTCTTTTTTTTTAACCATTCTTTTCATTCTTTTCTTTGAATTCTTCGTTCTTTTTTTGATCAGTTTTTTTCAGTCAATTTACAGATCAAAAAGAAGAACTTCAAATTGAATCCTTATCTAAATCGAAATTCACAAAAGTAGTGGGGCAGATTATATAGATCTTTAACTCATATATACCTAGTCAATATCAAATATCACATATACAAGTGTTTCTTACATAACGTAAACCAACTATTCTATAATTGGGCTAACCTAAAAACGAATATTTGAAAAAAAAAATAGTTAATGATGACCCTCCATAGATTCACCTATATAAGCCGCGGCTAAAGTGGCAAAAATGAGAGCTTGAATCCCGCTTGTAAATAATCCAAGGAACATGACAGGTATAGGAACCACTAAAGGTACTAAAGAAACAAGAACAACAACTACTAATTCATCGGCTAATATATTTCCGAAAAGTCGAAAACTAAGTGATAGGGGTTTTGTAAAATCTTCTAAGATGTTAATGGGTAAAAGAATTGGCGTTGGTTGAATGTATTTACTGAAATACCCCAATCCTTTTTTGCTAAGACCCGCATAAAAATATGCTACTGATGTGAGTAAAGCTAAAGCAACTGTCGTATTTATATCATTCGTTGGTGCTGCTAACTCCCCTTGAGGTAACTGGATAATTTTCCACGGTAAAAGGGCTCCTGACCAGTTAGAAACAAAAATAAATAAAAACAGGGTTCCAATAAAGGGAACCCATGGACCGTATTCTTCTCCAATCTGGGTTTGACTCACGTCTCGAATGAATTCAAGGACAAATTCAAAGAAATTTTGGCCGCCAGTTGGAATGGTTTGTGGATTGCGAACCGCTAGAGCTGCGGAACCTAATAAGATAGCAATTACAACCCAAGAAGTAATAAGGACTTGCGCATGGACTTGGAACCCCCCTATTTGCCAATAGAAATGTTGGCCTACTTCTACACCAGATATCTCATATAACCCTTCTTTTATTAGTGTGTTGATGGAACATGATAAAACATTCATATTGCCCTCTGACAGAAATAAGAACTTTAAATTATTTTGATTCAAGACCCCCCCTTTTTTTTTTACTTATTTACTTGAATTTGATATTTTAGTTTTGGATACCAACTAAACTAATCACACAATATCCCCTGTTTTTTTATCTCTTTTTCTTTTGTATGATTCAGGAATAGTAACCGATTTTATAAATCGAAATACAGGGAGCCCCTCCCTCAAAAAAATTGATTTATTTATCTTATTATTAATCAAGAATTTTGTATATAGCTAGAACGCCCCTCACAAATTGCGAATACTAATTTGTTAAGAATGAATCGAATTGAAGCTATAGCGTCATCATTTGCTGGAATAGAAATATCTGCGAGATCGGGATTACAATTTGTATCGATTAAAGAAATGGTTGGAATTCCCAAAGTTATACATTCTCGAAGAGCCGTATATTCTTCTTGCTGATCGATGATGATTACAATATCAGGTAATCCTGTCATA